GGGATTTTTTTTTGTCGTGACAAATCTAGAGGGGTAGCTGTCTGAGGAAAATTAATTCATTGAAGTAGCATGCTTGTATCGGGCGGGGTATATATTTGTCCGTTAAATACTATTGGGGTTGTTAGTCCGTGCTGATTTTAGAGTACTGGTTATGCCTCAATATAGCGTTTGTCATATGGCTGTCTTGTTTTTGGGGTTTGGAAGACATTAGTAGTCATGTGCCGGGTGCGTATTTATACGGGGGGTAGGGGGGGTTTGCTAAGATATCACATGTTATGTTCAGACGCGCGTATGCGTATGCGTATGCGTATGCGTATGCGTATGCGTATGCGTATGCGTATGCGTATGCGTATGCGTATGCGTATGCGTATGCGTATGCGTATGCGTATGCGTATGCGTATGCGTATGCGTATGCGTATGCGTATGCGTATGCGTATGCGTATGCGTATGCGTATGCGTATGCGTATGCGTATGCGTATGCGTATGCGTATGCGTATGCGTATGCGTATGCGTATGCGTATGCGTATGCGTATGCGTATGCGTATGCGTATGCGTATGCGTATGCGTATGCGTATGCGTATGCGTATGCGTATGCGTATGCGTATGCGTATGCGTATGCGTATGCGTATGCGTATGCGTATGCGTATGCGTATGCGTATGCGTATGCGTATGTCCTGCGACCATTAACCGTCGGGTACGTGCTTAATATGGGGTATGTCCGTGAAAGTGAATTATGTGGAGTTTCATTCACTGTCCTGGGGCAATTGACTGTCATGTTCCGCTGGTGCACTTCCTGGGTGGAATCATGAATGGTGCAATTTAAGTCCAGCTTCAAGTTAATTGACTGTGACGGGGCCTTTGACGGCCGTAGGTGAGTCCAAGCATCCCTTAAAAATTAAAAAATACCAAAGGCATGACAGCACAGTTATGTGTGGGCATGGGCTGATTAGTCACTAACCCATCGAGATGTCTTATTTAAGGGGAAAGAGTGGGCGATTTTAGGTGAGATGGCCCTGAAGTAAGAACCAGATGTCGTTTACACCCCATTCTTAGAAACCCCCACAGTTGATGGGCCCGGGGCGAGAAGAGGGACACTTTTCACAGGGGTTGTTGGTTTCACGGGAGTTGGTAGATTATGAGACACCCAGTGGGTGGGGATAGTCATGTTGTCTGGAAATGATTTGACTGAATGGGGTATGTACGATCACGGATTGAATGTCTTATGTACTGTCAAGGATTTCATGGTTGTTGAGATTATTCATGTTGGGTGACGTTTTGTTTGGGTATGTGGCAGTGGTTGTGGTGAGGATTTAGGTGCCATTGGAGGTGAATAGGCATGGGGTTGAGTATTAATGTGGAGGTATACATGTATGTATTATAATAATGTATGGGGAAGATAATTTTATGCACGAATTACATAGGGCAAGTTTTTTTTTCAAGGAATAGTTTAAGTAGAATRTCAGCTTTGGGTGTTGATGGTGGAGCTAGGGCTTCTTCCTTGAGTCTTTGGGGGAATTATTATTCCCCTTTTCTGGTTTACAAGACCAGTGTAATTAATATACTACATAGACCTTCATTTCAGGAGATGGTTTTCTACAATACTCACTAGTGGCATTAGAACTAGAATAAGTAGAAAATAAAGGATGGATGCTAGTTGGCCGATAATGATGAATGGGTGTTCTACGGGTTGTCCTCCGATTCAGGTTAGTGTGAGGAGATCTGCTACTAGTAGTCAGAACATGCATTGGCTGAGTGGTCGGAATATCATGCTTCGTTGTTTTGATGTGTGGAGTAGTGGTATTAGGGCTAGGATTAGGATGGATAGGACCAGGGCTAGGACTCCTCCAAGTTTGTTTGGGATGGATCGTAGGATTGCGTAGGCAAATAGGAAATATCACTCTGGTTTAATGTGTGGAGGGGTGTTGAGAGGATTGGCTGGGATATAGTTGTCTGGGTCTCCAAGGAGGTCTGGCGAAAATAGGACTAGTAGTAGTAGTGCCAGAATTATAATTAATGCGCCTAGTATGTCTTTGATTGTGTAATAAGGGTGAAACGGGATTATATCTATGTCTGATGGGATTCCTGTTGGGTTGTTTGAACCTGTTTCGTGGAGGAATAGGAGGTGAACTACCACTAGGGCAGAGATGATAAAGGGGAGAAGAAAGTGGAAGGCGAAGAATCGTGTTAGGGTAGCTTTGTCTACGGAGAAACCACCTCAGATTCATTCTACTAAGTTGGTTCCGATATATGGAATTGCTGAGAGCAGGTTGGTGATGACTGTTGCTCCTCAGAAGGATATTTGTCCTCATGGGAGTACGTAACCTATGAAGGCTGTTGCTATTACGGCGAATAGTAGGAGGATTCCTACGTTTCATGTTTCTGTGTAGATGTAGGACCCGTAGTAAAGACCCCGTCCTACATGAAGGAATAAGCAGATGAAAAATATGGATGCTCCATTGGCGTGCAAATATCGTAGGATTCATCCGTAGTTTACGTCTCGGCAGATATGGGTAACGGATTGAAATGCTGTTGCTGTGTCTGATGTATAATGCATGGCCAGGAAGAGTCCTGTTAGGATTTGAATGAGTAAGCAGATTCCAAGTAGGGAGCCAAAGTTTCATCATGAGGAGATGTTTGAAGGGGCTGGGAGGTCGATTAATGCGTCGTTAATTAGTTTGAATAGTGGGTGGGATTTGCGGATGTTGGTCATTACGGTTCTCGTAGTTGAAGTACAACGGTGGTTTTTCATGCCATTAGTCACGGTTAGAGTCTGTGTGAGAATAATGACATATATTGTTTTTATTTTGAGCACTATATTTGTGGTAGGCTTTTTAGGGTTTTCTTCTAAGCCTTCGCCTATTTATGGGGGAGTTGGGTTGATTATCAGTGGTGGGGTAGGGTGTGGTATTGTTATAAATTTTGATGGTTCATTTTTGGGTTTAATAGTGTTTTTGATTTATTTGGGGGGTATAATAGTAGTTTTTGGCTATACTACAGCTATAGCGACGGAGTTATACCCGGAAGTGTGAATTTCTAATAAGGCAGTCTTGGGAGGTTTGATGGTTGGGTTGGTAATAGAGTTGGTACTAGTATTCTATGTATTGGGGGAGGTGTACGGGGATGTAGTTACTGAGTTTAGTGATTTGGGGGATTGAGTGGTTTATGATATGGAGGATTATGGTTTTGTTAATAGTGAGGCTGTAGGAGTATCTTCTTTATATAGTTATGGGGCGTGGTTGATTGTTGTTACTGGGTGATCTTTGTTTGTGGGGGTTGTCGTTATTATAGAGATCACTCGTGGGGGTTAAATATATTTGAGTGTGAGTAGAGTTAACGCTAGAGTGATTAGGAAAGACAGGAAATATAATTTGATCTGGCCTTTTTGGGTGGAGATTATTGTCGAAGTACTTATTTGGAACGCGGAGATTGATTTTGGTAGGATATTTTCTAGTCAGGTAAGGTCTAGAATTATTGAGGCTACTTTTTGGCTTGCTAGGAGATTAAGGAATGGTTGAAGGCGGTGTATTGTGGTTGGAAAATAGCCTAGCAGGGTGGAGAATTTTGTGGAGTTGGAGGGGGATTTGAATTTTAGGTTCTGGGTTGCTAGGCTTAGTTCTAGGGCTACGGTGAAGCCTAGTAAGGTGATCATGATAGCTGTTATTTTTAGGTGGGTTGGTATTGTCATTTGTGGTACTGTTATAGGGGTAATGTTGTTTGAAATGAGGAATCCGGCAAAAATGCTTCCTATTAGGAGGCGTTTGATCGGGTTCATTAATAATGGGTTATTTTCGTTGATTAAGATAAGTGTGGGAAATCGTGGCTGTCCTATTAGGGCGAAGTAAATGATTCGGGTGCTGTAGACAGCAGTGAGGGAGGTTGCGATGAGGGTTAGTATTAGGGCTCAGGCGTTGGTGTACGAGGTGTTGATGGATTCGATGATTAGGTCCTTTGAGTAGAATCCTGTTAGGAATGGTGTGCCAGTTAGGGCTAGACTTCCCGTAATAAGTGCTGTTGTGGTAAAGGGAAGAGTTTTATAAAGTCCTCCTATCTTTCGAATGTCTTGCTCATCGCCTAAGCTATGAATGATAGAGCCGGAGCATATAAATAATATTGCTTTGAAGAATGCATGCGTGCAGATGTGGAGGAATGCTAGATGGGGTTGATTGATGCCTACTGTTACTATTATGAGGCCTAGTTGGCTGGAGGTGGAGAAAGCTACAATTTTTTTAATGTCATTTTGGGTTAGGGCACAAATGGCTGTGAATAGGGTGGTAATTGCCCCTAGGCATAGTATTATGGTTTGGATAGTTTTGTTGTTTTCTGTGAGAGGGTAGAATCGGATTAATAGGAAGATGCCAGCGACCACTATGGTGCTTGAGTGGAGTAGTGCTGATACAGGGGTTGGTCCCTCTATGGCGGAAGGGAGTCAAGGGTGTAGTCCAAATTGGGCTGACTTTCCTGTTGCTGCGAGAAGTAGTCCTGCAAGGGGGAGGTTGGTGTTGGTGGGGTTGAGTGAGAAGATCTGTTGTAGTTCTCAGGTATTGAGGTTGAATAGAAACCATGCTATTGCTATTAAAAGACCCACATCTCCGATTCGGTTGTATAGGATTGCTTGAAGTGCTGCTGTGTTGGCGTCAGCTCGTCCGAATCATCAGCCGATGAGCATAAATGATATAATTCCAACTCCTTCCCAGCCGATGAATAGCTGGAAGAGGTTGTTGGCGGTGACTAGAATTATTATTGTGATTAGAAATATTAGGAGGTATTTGAAGAATCGGTTGATGTTGGGGTCTGAGTGTATATATCATAGTGAAAATTCTATGATAGATCATGTAACGAACAGTGCTACGGGTATGAAGATTATTGAGAAGTAGTCTAGTTTAAAGCTGAGGGTTAGTTTTATGGTTTGGATTGTCATTCAGTGTCAGTTTGAGATTACTATGTCTTGTCCTGATTGGATAAAAATAATGGTTGGGATTAGGCTTGTTATGAAGGCATACGAAACCATGGTTTTTACGTAATTGGGGTAGGAACTTTTGGTGTAGATGTTGAGGTTTGATATTATTACGGGTATTATTAGAATTAGAAGGGTGAGTAGCATGGATGAGGTGAAGAGATTTATTACTTTTATTTGGAGTTGCACCAATTTTTTGGTTCCTAAGACCAACGGATAACTACCATCCTTTAAAAGTGGGGAAAAAGCCGCGTTTTTATACGCGGGGGCATGAGTTAGCAGTTCTTGCATGCTTTTTCGGTAAATAAGAGGGGCTAGTCTCTGTCACTAGATTCACAATCTAGTATTTTATTTAAACTATATTTACAGTACAGGGTGCCCAAAATGATTTTTGGGTTTATCGAGAGTAGGAGTAATGGTAGGAGGTGCATTGCCATGAGTGTATTTTCTCGGGTGTAGGATGGGGGGAGATTGTTGATGTGGGGTGTCTGTTTTCCACGTTGTGTTATGATTAGCATGTATAGGGAGTAGAGAGCGGTAATGGTAATGTTAATGCCTATTAGAACAATTGATAGGGAAGATCATGAAAAGGTGGATATTACTACGAAAAGTTCTCCGATTAGGTTGATTGAGGGTGGGAGGGCCAGGTTGGTTAGGCTCGCTGCTAACCATCAGGCTGCTATTAGGGGGAGAATGGTTTGGAGTCCTCGGGCCAGAATTATCGTTCGGCTATGGATTCGTTCATAGTTAGAGTTGGCTAGGCAGAATAGTATGGAGGAGGTGAGGCCATGGGCGATTATAAGGGCTGTTGCTCCTATATAACTTCATGGGGTTTGAATTATGATGGCTACAATTACAAGGGCTATGTGGCTAACAGACGAGTATGCGATTAGTGATTTTAGGTCTGTTTGGCGGAGACAGATTGAGCTCGTTATGATTATTCCTCAAAGGGACAGCATTATGAAGGGGTAGGCTATAGAGCTGGTTGTGGGGTTTAGTATTACGGTAATTCGTAGCATGCCATAGCCGCCTAATTTGAGTAGTACGGCTGCTAGGACTATTGAGCCGGCAATTGGGGCCTCTACGTGTGCTTTAGGTAGTCACAAGTGGAGGCCGTATAGTGGTATTTTCACTATGAAAGCCATTATGCAGGCCAGCCATAGGAGGTTGTTGCTTCATGATTCTGTTAGGGGTTTGGACCAGTATTGGGTGAGTAAAATATTTAGAGATCCTGTTGTGTTTTGTGTATAAATTAGTGCAATAAGTAGGGGGAGGGATCCTACTAGGGTGTAGAATAAAAAGTATAGGCCTGCGTTTAGTCGTTCTGTTTGACCCCCTCATCGTGTAATGATAATTAGGGTTGGTACTAGGGTTGCTTCGAACAGGATATAAAAGAAGATTAGTTCGGTGGCTGTAAATGTTATAATTAAGAAAATTTGTAGTATAATTAGTATAGTAATATAGAGTTTTTTTCGTGTATAGGATTCTTTGGTCAGGTGGAATTGGCTTGCGACGATTATTAGTGGGAGGAGTCATATAGATAGTATCAGTAGGGGGGTTGATAGGGAGTCTGAGAAGTATGTCAAGGATATATTTAGGCTGTTGTCGTTAAATTGGTTTAATAGTGGTAGGCCCAGGAGTGTAATTATGAAGCTGTGGGCTGTGGTGTTGATTCAGACTAAATTGTTCTTGGATAGTCAGGTTAGTGGAACTAGTATGGCGGTAGGTAAAATAATTTTTAGCATTGTAGAAGATTTAAGTTTTGGACGTGGTCAACACCATATGTGTTGGATACCATAACTAGCAGGGATAAACCTAGGGCGGCTTCGCAAGCTGCGAAGACCAGTATGATGATTGGGATTATGCTGGCTAGGATCAAGTGGGAGTTGAGAATTGTGATTGCCATGGTCACGAATAGTGAGAGTATTATACCTTCTAGGCATAGTAGGGAGGATATTAGGTGGGATCGGTATATTAGTAGGCCTAGAAGGGATACTGTGAATGCTAATGTCATGTTTATGTAGATAAGAGCCACTTGATAATTATGAGCTTTGTCATAATTTAATGAGTCGAAATCATTTGTTTTTATTAAACTAATTATCAGTACTGTTTATTCAGCTCACTCTAGGCCTTTGTGGGATCATTCGTAGGCGAGGCTGACGGCTAGAAGTGAAATTAGTATGAGCGATATTATGAGCATAATTTTTAGGCTATTGGTCTGAGAGGCTCATGGGAGTGGTAAGAGTAGGGCGATTTCTAGGTCGAAAAGAAGAAATGTGATTGCTACTAGGAAAAATTTTATGGAGAAGGGGATGCGAGCTGATCCTATAGGGTCAAATCCACATTCGTAGGGGCTAGATTTTTCGGCGTATGTGTTTATTTGAGGCATTCAGAATGCGATTAATACGAGTAAGGATGCAATTAGGCCATCAATGAGTAGCGTTAGTATAAGGTTTATTACTCTTTTTCGGACTATACCGAAGCTAATTAATTGGAAGTCAATTGTACTACTTATACTAAAAGAGTATGAGCCTCATCAATAGATTGAGACGTACAGGAATAGTCATACTACGTCTACAAAATGCCAGTATCAAGCGGCGGCTTCGAAGCCGAAGTGGTGTTTAGAGGTGAAGTGGAATTTTAGTTGTCGAATAAAGCATACGAGGAGGAAGGTAGAGCCGATAATTACGTGGAGGCCGTGGAAGCCTGTGGCCATAAAGAAAGTAGAGCCGTAGACCCCGTCTGCAATCGTGAAGGGGGTTTCATAATATTCTGAGGCTTGAAGTAGTGTGAAATAACCTCCCAGGAGAATAGTGATGAATAGGGCTTGGAGTATATGCTTACGATTTCCTTCTATCAGACTATGGTGGGATCAGGTAATGGATACACCTGAGGCTAGGAGTACTGATGTATTTAGAAGGGGGACTTCCAGGGGATTCAGGGGGTGAATTCCCGTGGGTGGTCAGCATCCGCCTAGTTCTGGGGTTGGGGCTAGGCTTGAGTGGTAGAAGGCTCAGAAGAAGCCGATAAAGAAGAAGACTTCTGATACGATGAAGAGGATCATTCCGTATCGTAGGCCTTTCTGTACGATGGGCGTGTGGTGTCCTTGAAAGGTGCTTTCTCGTACGATATCTCGTCATCATTGGTACATGGTTAGTGTATTGGTAAGCAGGCCTAATGAGAGGAGGGAAATTGAGTTGAAGTGAAATCATATTGCTAAGCCTGATGTTAGTAGTAGGGCTGAAAGGGCTCCTGTAAGGGGTCAGGGACTTGGATTTACTATGTGATATGCATGGGTTTGGTGGGTCATTAGGTGTTGTCATGTAGGTACAGGCTTACTAGTAAGGTGAACACGTATGCTTGAATTAGGGCAACTGCGAATTCGAGGATGGTCAAGAGGACTAGAATAACGAATGTGATGAGGGCTGTGGTTGCACTAATGTTTAGCAGTGCTAGGGTGGCGCCTCCGATTAGGTGAATTAAAAGATGCCCGGCGGTAATATTTGCTGTTAGTCGAACTGCTAGGGCCATTGGTTGGATGAAAAGACTAATAGTTTCGATAATAATTAGTATCGGGATGAGAGGGATGGGTGTGCCTTGAGGGAGGAAGTGGGCAAGGGATGCTTTGGTTTTGTGTCGAAACCCGAGGGCTACTGTGCCTGCCCACAGGGGGATGGCCATTCCAAGGTTTATTGAGAGTTGGGTTGTAGGTGTAAATGAGTGTGGTAGTAGTCCGAGAAGGTTCGTGGAGCCAATAAATAAGATTAGTGTTATAAGCATTAGGGATCATTTTTGTCCAGTAGGGTTGTGGATATTCATTATTTGTTTAGATGTGAGGTGAAGGAGTCATTGTTGAATTGCGATTAAGCGGTTGTTGATGAGACGGTTTGTTGATGGGAATAAGATGCTTGGAAATATAATGATTAGTGTAACAATAGGAAGTCCTATTAGTGTAGGGGTAATGAAAGAGGAGAATARATTTTCGTTCATTTGAATTCTCAGGGGGACTTGTGTTCTGTGGTTTTCGTGATTATAGGCTCTGGGGTCTGGTAGTAGCTGTGTTTTGAGATTTTGATTTGTATAATAATATATAGGGTTAAGATTATAGATAGAATAGTAATAAATCATGTAGATGTGTCAAGTTGTGGCATTCCATTAAGGGGAGGATAGAGCTCCCAGTCTTTAACTTAAAAGGTTAACGCTTAGGATTTAGCTTCTTAATGAATTTATAGTATGGAGGAGGATCATTTTTCGAAGAATTTTAGAGGGACTATTTCAAGGACAATAGGTATAAAGCTATGGTTGGATCCACAGATCTCGGAGCACTGGCCATAGAACAAGCCTGGTCGTGTGGATAGTAGGGTTGTCTGGTTCAGGCGTCCTGGAATTGCGTCTGTTTTTAAGCCTAGGGAAGGTACGGCTCACGAGTGTAATACGTCTTCGGAAGAGATTAGTATTCGAATGGTTAGTTCCATGGGTAGGACTACGCGGTTATCTACTTCTAGGAGCCGAAGTTCTCCTGGTTTTAGGTCTTGGGTGGGGACTATATACGAGTCGAAGGTTAGGTCTTCATAGTCTGTATATTCATAACTTCAGTACCATTGATGGCCTATTGTTTTTACTGTTAAGTACGGATTGTTGATTTCGTCTATTATATACAAGATTCGGAGGGAGGGGAGTGCGATTATAATTAAAATAATTGCTGGAAGAATAGTTCAAATAGTTTCTACTTCTTGTGCGTCTATGGTACTAGTGTGGGTTAGGTTGGTAGTGAGTATGACTGAAATTAGGTAGAGTACTAGCGAGCTAATAAGGAAGACAATTATCAATGCGTGGTCGTGGAAGTGTAGGAGTTCTTCTATGATGGGGGAGGTAGCATCTTGGAATCCTAGTTGGAAGGGGTACGCCATGGAGATATACAGGGGTTTAACCTATAACTTAACTTTGACAAAGTTATGTAATTTTTACTAATACCTCTTCAGTGGAGAAAGACATAGTGGCTATGGTGTTGGCTTGAAACCAATTTCAGGGGGTTCGAATCCTTCCTTTCTTATTTGGGATTTACATAGGTGGGCTCCTCAAATGTGTGGTATGGGGGAGGGCATCCGTGCAATCACTCCAGGTTTAGAGAGGATAGTTCGACAGTGGAGACTTCTCGTTTTGAAGCGAAGGCTTCTCAAATTATGAATACTATTAGGATTACCGCTGTTAGTGAGATAAAGGAGCCTATGGAAGATACTGTGTTTCAAGTGGTGTACGCGTCTGGGTAGTCTGAGTATCGTCGGGGTATTCCTGACAGGCCTAAGAAGTGTTGGGGGAAAAATGTTATGTTAACTCCTACGAACATAATGAGAAAATGAATTTTGGCCCAGGTGGAGTTCAATGTGTATCCTGAGAACAGTGGGAATCAGTGGACAAATCCACCTATAATGGCGAAAACGGCTCCTATGGATAGGACATAGTGGAAGTGGGCTACTACATAATATGTGTCATGAAGTACGATGTCAAGTGAGGAGTTGGCTAGAACGATGCCAGTGAGGCCCCCGACTGTGAAAAGGAAAATAAACCCTAGCGCTCACAGTATTGCTGGGGATCATTTAATGTTTCCTCCATGAAGAGTAGCAAGTCAACTGAACACTTTAACCCCCGTAGGGATGGCAATGATTATAGTTGCGGAAGTAAAGTATGCTCGGGTATCAACGTCTAAACCTACTGTAAATATGTGGTGGGCTCAGACAATAAAGCCTAGAAATCCAATTGACATCATGGCTCATACTATTCCTATGTAACCGAAGGGTTCTTTTTTGCCTGAATAATAAGTGACGATGTGCGAAATTATCCCGAACCCAGGTAGAATGAGGATATACACTTCTGGGTGGCCGAAAAATCAGAAGAGGTGTTGATATAGAATCGGGTCTCCTCCTCCAGCAGGGTCAAAGAAAGTAGTATTCAAATTTCGATCTGTAAGTAGTATTGTAATACCAGCGGCTAGGACTGGTAGGGATAGAAGGAGTAATACAGCGGTAATTAGGACTGATCAAACAAACAAGGGGGTTTGATATTGGGACAGAGCTGGCGGTTTTATGTTGATAATTGTTGTAATAAAATTAATGGCCCCTAGAATGGATGAGACTCCGGCCAGGTGTAGAGAGAAAATCGCTAGGTCCACTGAGGCTCCTGCGTGGGCTAAGTTACCGGCTAGAGGAGGGTAAACTGTCCATCCGGTTCCGGCGCCGGCTTCTACTGTTGAGGAGGCTAACAGGAGTAGGAATGAAGGAGGGAGAAGTCAGAAACTCATATTGTTTATTCGGGGAAAGGCTATGTCTGGGGCACCAATTATCAGAGGGATCAGTCAATTTCCAAAGCCTCCGATTATAATGGGCATCACCATGAAGAAAATTATTACAAATGCGTGGGCTGTTACGATGACATTGTAAATTTGGTCATCTCCTAATAGTGCACCTGGTTGGCCAAGTTCTGCTCGAATTAGTAGACTGAGGGCGGTGCCAACTATTCCAGCTCAAGCGCCAAACAGAAGGTACAGAGTGCCGATATCTTTGTGGTTGGTTGAGAAGAGTCAACGGTTTATGAACATGGGTAAAATGGCTGAGCAGGCATTAGACTGTAAATCTAAATACAGGGGTTTAAGTCCCCTTTTTACCAGGTCTCGTAGTGTCATACTACACGCTGAATTGCAAATTCAGAGAAGCAGCTTCAATTCTGCCGGGACTTCTCCCGCCTTTTTTTTCTTGCGGCGGGAGAAGTAGATTGAAGCCAGTTGTATAGGGTTTTTAGCTGTTAACTAAAGTTTCGTGGGATCAAAGCCCACCGATCTAGTAAGGGCTTAGCTTAATTAAAGTAGTTGATTTGCGTTCAATTGATGTGGGGTGTAGACCTGCAGTCCTTATTTCAGGAGCTAAGTGTGTTGCACTTACTTAGGGCTTTGAAGGCCCTTGGTCTGGGGAATTAACCTAAGTTCCTTTTACTCTAGGAGGATTAATATTGGTGATAGTGGGAGGATTAGGGTTGATAGAATGATTAGGGGTGGTAGGTAGATTGTTGTTTTAGTGGGGTTGAGTTGTCATTTGAGTTTTATATTGTTTGTTGACGGGAAGGTTGTTAGGGATGTGGAGTATGTTAGGCGTATATAGAAGAATAAGTTGAGTAATGCTGTGATGACCATAAAGGTTGGTAGGATGATGTTATCGTTTTTTGTCAGCTCTTGGATAATTATTCACTTTGGCAGGAATCCTGAAAGTGGGGGTAGTCCTCCGAGTGAAAGTAAAGTCGCCAAGATGGCTGTGGTGAGTAGTGGTGTTTTGTTCCATGTGTGGGACAGGGATAATGTTGTTGTGGTTGAGTTTATTATAAATATCATGAGGGTTGTGGTTGTCAGGATAATGTAGATCACCAGGTTTAAGAGGGCTATTATTGGACTGAATATTATAGCGGCTGTCATCCAGCCCATGTGAGCAATAGATGAATAGGCCATGATTTTTCGTAATTGGGTTTGGTTTAGTCCTCCTCAACCTCCCACGGCGACTGATAGGATTGATAGTGTTAGAATTAGGGTGGAGTTGATTGTGGGTGAAATTTGGTAGAGAATTGACATGGGGGCTAGTTTTTGTCAGGTAAGCAGGATCAGGCCTGATGAGAGTTGAATGCCTTGGGCTACTTCTGGTACTCAGAAGTGGAAGGGGGCCAGTCCTAGTTTTATGGCTATGGCTAGGGTTATAACAATGGATGCCGTGGGGTCTAAGGGTTTTATGGTGGATCATTGGCCTGAGTGAACGAGATTAATTGTGATGGCCAGTATGAGTAGCATTGATGCTGTTGCTTGTGTTAGGAAATATTTGGTGCATGCTTCTATGGATCGTGGATTATACTTTTTTATGAGAATTGGGATGATCGCTAGTATGTTTATTTCAAATCCGATTCATACTATGAGTCAGTGTGAGCTCGTTATTACGATTAATGTACCTAGGACTACGGTTAGTATAATAATGATTAGAGCGAAGGGGTTTATTAGTACGGGAAGGATATGAACCAACATTTTCGGGGTATGGGCCCGATAGCTTATTTAGCTGACCTTACTTAGACTTAGAATATGGTGTAATTGGTAGCACTAAGATTTTTGAATTCTTTAGAGTAGGTTCGAATCCTATTGTTCTAGAAATAAGAGGGTTTTCGCCTCTATGTTTTACTCTATCAAAGTAACTCTTTTRTCAGACATATTTCTTACGTTTGTGGTGGAATGCTTGCTATGGTAATGGGCATTGCTACATGCCACATACATAGAGCTAGTGTGAGGGGTAGGAAATTTTTTCATAATAAGTGCATGAGCTGGTCGTATCGGAATCGTGGGTAGGATGCTCGTACTCATAGGAAGGTTACGGTTAGCAGTAAAATTTTAATGATCAGGCTGGTTGAGTATAATTCTGGTGTTGAGGGGTTGTGGAATGCACCTAGAAACAAGATGGCTGTTAGGGTGTTTATCATGAGGATGTTGGCGTATTCTGCTATGAAGAAAAGGGCGAAGGGTCCTCCGGCGTATTCTACGTTGAAGCCGGACACAAGTTCGGATTCTCCTTCGGTTAGGTCGAATGGGGCCCGATTTGTTTCTGCTAATGTGGAAATAAATCATATTATAGCCAAGGGTCATGATGAGAGGAGTAGTCACGTGTGTTCTTGGGTTGTGATTAGGGTAGATAAAGAGAAGGATCCACTCAGAAGCAAGACGGATATGAGGATGATTGCTAGCGTGACTTCGTAGGAGATTGTTTGTGCTACTGCTCGGAGCGCTCCGATTAGTGCGTATTTTGAGTTGGAGGCTCAGCCAGATCATAGGATTGAATATACGGCCAAGCTTGATATAGCTAGTATAAATAGTACGGCTAGGTTTATATTAATTAGGGGGTAGGGTATTGGGAGGGGAATTCACATTATTAGTGCTAGTGTTAGGGCTAGGATTGGAGCGATGATGAACATGGATGGGGAGGAAGTGAGAGGGCGTAAGGGCTCCTTAATGAATAGTTTTATAGCGTCAGCCAGGGGTTGGAGTAGCCCATAGGGACCTACCACGTTGGGTCCTTTTCGGAGTTGTATGTAGCCTAATACTTTTCGTTCAATAAGGGTGAGGAAAGCTACAGCTAGTAGGATGGGGACAATCATTACTAGGAGATTAATTAAGAACATGGGTGTTAGGGAGAGGAGTTGAACCTCTGACTATAAAAGCTTAAGTTTTATGCAATTACCGGGCTCTGCCACCCTAACGTGTAAAACCCTGTTCTCGGGTTAATATTTGTTGTAACTATTAGATTAAGATTATTTCATCTATTGGGTTTAAGGCGCCTGTTAGCAGGTTGGCCTCGTTTCTCTTGTCCTTTCGTACTGGGAGGAACTCATAATAGATAGAAACCGACCTGGATTACTCCGGTCTGAACTCAGATCACGTAGGACTTTAATCGTTGAACAAACGAACCATTAATAGCGGCTGCACCATTGGGATGTCCTGATCCAACATCGAGGTCGTAAACCCTATTGTCGATATGGACTCTTAAATAGGATTGCGCTGTTATCCCTAGGGTAACTTGTTCCGTTGATCAAGTATTTGGATCAATAAGTGATGAGTTGTTTTGACTTGTAAGTCTCGATTTTAATCACTCGGAAGTTGTTTTGTATTCCGAGGTCACCCCAACCTAAATTGTTAACTCATTATGCAGTATGTTATGTTCCCTTAGAGTGCTGTTGTTTGCTTATGAGTTAATTAATTAAAGCTCCATAGGGTCTTCTCGTCTTATTTGTGGATTCCCGCCTCTTCACGGGAAGGTCAATTTCACTGATTGGAAGTAAGAGACAGTTAAACCCTCGTGTGGCCGTTCATACAAGTCCTTATTTAGAGAACAAATGATTATGCTACCTTTGCACGGTCAGGATACCGCGGCCGTTTAACAGATGTCACTGGGCAGGCAGTGCCTCCAATAATGGTAATGCTGGAGGTGATGTTTTTGGTAAACAGGCGGGGTTTGTGTTTGCCGAGTTCCTTTTACTTCTTTTAATCTTTCCTTGGGGCACTCCTGTGTTGGGTTAACAGTAGGTTTGACATGTGCTTTATCTGTAGAATTGAGTTGTCTTGCTGTTAACTATCAGTGGATCATCCGTTCTGATATAAGTTTGTGCGTGGAGAAATCGATTCTTGTTACTCATATTAACAGTGTTTCTTCTATTTACCAATAGAATAGCCCAGTTCTAATTTAGGGGTTCGTAGACATTATTAAAATTAAGGCATACGTGAATCGTTGAGCTTGAACGCTTTCTTAATTGGTGGCTGCTTTTAAGCCAACTATGGGGTGGGTTTGCTACTTACTCTCTAGTCAAGGTTGTATCCTGTATCTAAAAGGCTGTACCCTTTTAGATTATATTTTAAGTCTGCATTTAAGTTAGAGGGTTTTTAGGCAGGACTTAAAGTTGAACTAAAATTCTTTTCTGGGCAACCAGCTATCACCAGGCTCGATAGGCTTTTCACCTCTACCTAAAAGTCTTCTCACTATTTTGCCACATAGATGAGTTTGCTCTTTAGCTGCTCTTGGGTAGCTCGTCTGGTTTCGGGTTGTTTGGCTTAAGTTCTCTTCGTCAAGTTGCTCTGGTTAAATCATTATGCAAAAGGTACAAGGGATAATCTTTGCTTTATTTTACTTTTAATCCGTCTTTCATCTTTCCCTTACGGTACTTTCTCTATAGCGCCAGTTAAAATTTCTATCTCCTATACTTTAGTTAGAGTAAATGTTTTGTTTTATTGGGTCTTGTAAGTTGCGTTTTACGTGGTTTGGGCTAGTATTTGTTCAAAGTGGCCATGGTTGTATGGAATCTTCTGGGTGTAGGCCAGGTGCTTTGGATAAGCTACACTTTGGTTTGTCCAAGCGCACTTTCCAGTACGCTTACCTTGTTACGACTTGTCTCCTCTAATATGTGTGTACGTTTATCAATATAGTTGATTGTTCGTCTCTTTATACTTGAGGAGGGTGACGGGCGGTGTGTGCGTGCTTCATGGCCTTATTCAATTAAGCTCTCTATTCTTAATTTACTACTAAATCCTCCTTCTATTTTCGATTTCACGAAAATTTTCGTTTGTGTTCTATATTAGAAAATGTAGCCCATTTCTTCCCAGTCCATAGGCTACACCTTGACCTAACGTTTTTATGTTTCATGATTTTGCTTACTATGGCTCCTTTTTAGGGTTTGCTGAAGATGGCGGTATATAGGCTGTATTAGCAAGGACTGGTGAGGTTTATCGGGGTTTATCGATTACAGAACAGGCTCCTCTAGAGGGATATAAAGCACCGCCAAGTCCTTTGAGTTTTAAGCTGTTGCTAGTAGTTCTCTGGCGAGCAGTATTGTTGTTTTTGCTGCTTTAGTTTAGGGCTAAGCATAGTGGGGTATCTAATCCCAGTTTGTGCCTTAGCTATCGTGTGGTTGGATCATTTAAAATCACCTTCGTGGCTTATTTTAGTCTTGGCTTGAGCTTTCTACGGCATAGTCAAGATTTAATTTTATTGTTGTTCGATTCCTTAACACGCTTTACGCCGTATGCCTATTAACTTGGGTTAATCGTATGACCGCGGTGGCTGGCACGAGATTTACCAACCCTTATAATTAGCATGGCTTAGTCAAACTTTCGTTCATTGCTTAATTTTTATCACTGCTGTATCCCGTGGGGGTGTGGCTAGGCAAGGTGTCGTGAGCTACTTGAGTTAGTGCGCTTGATACCCGCTCCTTTAAACCAACTTATGATTTGAAGGGCATTTTCACCGGAGTGCTGATACTTGCATGTGTAATCCTGCTAAGGGCTAATAGGAAGGCTGGGACCAAACCTTTGTGTTTATGGAGTAGAATCTACTCATCTAGGCATTTTCAGTGCCTTGCTTTATGTTAAGCTACATCAAC